CATCGTGCTATGAGCGGACAATTCCGAAGAAATGGTAAGATATGGGTAAGAGTTCTCGCAGATCTCCCTATTACCGGGAAACCTACAGAAGTAAGAATGGGAAGAGGAAAAGGAAATCCTACGGGTTGGATTGCTCGTGTGTCCACGGGACAAATCCCATTTGAAATGGATGGTGTGAGTTTGTCAAATGCTCGACAAGCCGCTACATTAGCGGCGCATAAACCATGTTCGTCAACCAAGTTTGTTCAGTGGTCGTAACGTAATTGGTTAGTGGGGAAAAACCGGGCCGGGATTCAAAAGAATTAGGCGATGTTCCTGAACGACGGAAGTGGAAAGACACTAAGGGAGAGGGATATACTCCTTGATTTTTGTAATCGCCGAAATTGTACGACGTGTTCCAGGCGTACTACCCTGATACGTTACGGTAAAAATAAGCCGGCCTGGCTAGCCCGTAGAGTCTTAGGGTTTTCCCTGACGCAAGGTCGGGGTCGTTACGAATAGGACAAATATACACCAAACCTTTGTAGGCCTCATCCTTCATCAGTCTCTATCCATCCGGATACTCACGTAGGCTACCAAGTAAATTCAGATAGTGTCTAAATAACAATGAAGCAAGAGCAAGCCAACAAGCTCAAACATGAACAGTTAGTTGGCGAGCTAGCTGCATTTCTTGTGAGTCGACCCGCGCACGGGCAGGCAGCGGAGGTAAAAGATCGACGCAAGGGCCACACATCAGCCGCATGTGTATAGTGCGGTTAGCAGGTGGGGGCAGCATTGTTGTTCCTAGTCTCTGTTAGCAGCGAGCCTACTGAGTTCCCGGGGTCGGGCTGAGGCAGCCCACGGGGCCTGCATGGCGCAGCAGCCTAACCCCAAGGTGGGAAGGAGCCGGTCACCGAGGTTGGTAAACTCAGGGTGCCTACCGTACTTGTTCCTCTATCTATCCTTTCTCTCTGTAGGGCTGAGGACGGAATTCTGTCTTTCGGGAGGAGGGAGGCACCTGACATTCATTTACCAGGGGGGCGGCCAACCAACGAAGAGCTGGCTTACGGAGCTTACTCATCCAAGGGGGGCAAGGCATTCTTCCACAGCCGACTTGTCCAAAGGCATTCGTCGCAGCTACTTCTGTCTATTTTGGGATACCTTTCCCTAATATGGACATTCTGGGATACCTTGAATAGCATCCGGTTTAACCCCCTTCCCTTTCAAAGGCCGGATTTATCGCATCAACCGTACCCGTCTGTGCAATGGCTTGATTCTTTATTCATTCCAGAACTGGAACTTCACTCATATTAATGCAAAAAAAAAGAGGATCGTACTTATCTTATGAAATTTCTAGTTAGAGGGTCGGATTCACTTGCACACCCTATTCTTCTTCACGTCGCAATTCTTCCTGCAATGTTCAATTCTTTCACCCTATGAGATTCCCTTGCGCAAACTGCTTTTTATTTTTTCCTTTTTGTGCCGGAAGTTCGAATGGCTTAATCCTTAATAGCCAGCCATAGAGTGGCTTAAAAGCTCCAATCCTGCAAAGAGAACAACCCCTGTGGGCAATCAGTTCCTACCTATTCTTGCTAGACGATTCTCGGCATCAATGCTCCTGGCAATGGCAAGATCCGATATGTCACCACTTGAGTTAATAGCACCGGAGTCGAGAACAAGAGCAGGGGATTCTCCAGGGCATTCGAGAGCAGCCTATTCTGTAGCAGCTTCTTCTTTCAAAGGCAAAGCCCTTAGAGACTCGTACAAAGAAGAAAAGAAGTTCCATGCCATGGCACTTGCCTTCCCTTACTAATACTAATGTGCAATCATTCCCTCCCTCACATGCATTTGCAACAGATTCTTCCAAAGACCGGTAATGGCCGTGTCTATGGGGATTACCTGTCTTTGGAAGAATGCCCTCTTAGCAAGAAGGACGAAAAGGCTCTGGGACTTTCGGAGGCGGTCTTGATGCCAAAAATCCCAGGGTGAAAGAAGGAGCTCTTCTTCTTGCCCTAAGGCTCGGAACTGAACTGCACATTATATTATAGTCAAGATATCCCCGAGCAGAATGAATGAAGGCAGAATCCGCATCCCTTGACTACGGTGCTATTGAATCCAAGCCAATTTCATCATCATAGGCTGCACATTCAAAAGGGAGTTAAGTGAGGGTGCGCTCTCCTTTGTTAGCGGGTTGTGCAAGTGAAGAGGGATAAGACTGATGCCATTAAGGCAATGAAATTGACGAGGAATAGTAGTTTGGCAGCTAGAGAATCAGCAGTTACTCTGATTACTGTTCTAGAATCCCCTGTTCGCATTCTTCTTATTATACGAAAGAGTTAATCCGATCAATAGCAAGAGTGCTGTGGGACTGATGACTGTCCTCTTGATGCGGATTTTCCTCCCTTCTTCGGGCTATAAATTGGTTGTGCTAAAGGAAATCCCCCTACTCGCCGAAGGAAGAGGCATCTCATGCCATGGTTCTTGTGAAAGAATAGGCTCATCAGCTGTGAAAGAATCTTCC